AAGTATTATGTCTGATTCAGGTAATAAATTGTAAATTTATTTAAGAAAGTTAAATTTCTAATACTAATTAATAATATTTATTTTTATAATATAATTTATTTATGTTATAGTTTATAAAAATATTAAATTGCAAATTTAAAGATATTCTTTCAGAATTAATATATAAAGTAGAAATTAATGATGGAAAATAAAATAATAAGATTTATAAGAAAATTATTTATTAAACTTTGAAGGTTTAAAGTTTTAAGGATAACTTAAAATCTTAGATTTATAATATAAGGATTACTGAAGAAGAAAATAAGGCAATAAAAAGGATTGATATAAATTTATTGTTAAAAGATAAATTAAGATTAATTATTTTGGATTTTACTTTATTAGTAAAAAATAAATTAATTATTATATTAATATAAATATAGAGTATAACTAATGAACTAATTATCATTAGGATTAAAATAATTAATATATTAGATGATAAGATAAAAATAAATATACTATATCATTTTATGTAAAAAAATGAGAAAGGAGGTAGTCCAGATATATTAAATATAAAGATAATAAATAATATATTAAATTTAAAAGATGATTTGAGATACCTGAATGATATAATAGTTTTGGAAAGATTTAAAATAAAGAATAAACTTAAAGAAATAATTGTGTAGAATAGAAAATATTTAAATCAAATAATAGTTTTAAGATAAATTAATAAGAATATTCAACTTGATTGATTGATTGAAGAGTAGGCTATTAATATTTTAAAATTAGTTATGTTTAGTATAATGTATGGGGGTAAGATTGAGCAAATAATAATAATTGAATAAAGGAAATAAGGATGAAGAGGAATTAAAGATATTATGTAAAAGGGAATAATTTTTTGAATAGTAAGTAAAATTAAGAGTATATTTCAAGGTAAAGATTTAACTATTAATGGGAGTCACAAATGTAATGGTGGGATTCTTAATTTAATTATTAATGCTCTAATTAGTATAAAGATTATAAAATTATTTTTAATTAATAAATTATTAAAAATAATGATAAAAATAATAATAAATGATGCTATAACTTGGATTAAAAAATAAAAAAAAATTATTTTTTTATTGTTTATTGATAAATTTAATGCACAAATAAATAGAAAATTATTAATTTCTAAAATTAATCAAATTATAAAAAAATCTGTAAAAAATAATCTTAAGAAAGATATAATTGTAATATTTGGGATAATAAAATAATTTAAAAATATAATAATAAAAATTTATTTAAATAGTTTAAAAAATTATAATTAATGTTTAATTTTTATTATATTTTAATGTAAGAAGCATATAAGTTTTTGAAATTTATAGAAATAGTTTAATTCTATTAAGTATAAAAAATTAATGAAAGTATAAGAATATATACATAATTTATTCTATCAAAATAATCCTTTAATCAGGCATAACATTTAGGTGAAGTTAATAAATAAGAGAAATAAATTTCTATAGTTAGGGTATGAACCTAAAAGCTTAGATTAGCTTACTTATTTGGAGAGGCTTAAAATAAATTTATTAAATTTTAGTTTAAGATAAAATAATTCATTTACATTGAATAGATTTTAAAAAAATTAAAAAATTTAAATATATTTATCTGTAAATAAATTTAAAATTAAATTAAAGAAAAGTATTATGAAAATTAAAATTAAACTAGAAATTAATTTAAATAAATAAAAAAAAAATGTAGTAAAAAAAGGAAAAAATTTAAAATTTTTAATAAAAGTTCTGATGAATTATAAGTAAAATAAAATAAGTCATTATAAAATTAATTAAATAAATTTATATTTTTATTTTTAAAAAATTTAATTTTAATTTTAAAATAATATAATATAATTAAAAATATTATAAAAAAAATTTTATTTTCATAAAATATTTTAATAATTATATAATAATAATTAATATAATAAATAAAATATTTTAATATCTATAATAATATATATAGTTATAGTAATATATATAGTTATAGTAATATATATAGTTATAGTAATATATATAGTTATAGTAATATATATAGTTATAGTAAATAAAATTTTAATTTATAAAAAAATTTAATTTATATTTAATAATTTATTTTATAAATAATAATATAAATAAATTTTAATAAAAATTTATTAAATTTAAATAATAAATAAATGTATAATTAATATTTGTAATGATTAAAATTATAAAAATAATAAATAGTAATTTATAAAAATAATAATAAAATTAGTGCCAGCAATTGCGGTTAGACTAATATTATAAATAAATTTAGGTATAATAAAGAATTAAGTAAAAAATTTAAAACAAATTTATTAAATAAGTGAATTTTATATGGTGAAATATTAAAATAATTAGATAATAAATTATATAAAAATAAATTTAAAAAATTATAGGTAAAACTAGGATTAGATACCCTATTATTATAAATAAGATTAATTTATAAGAAATTAAATGTAAATCATTAAATTTAAAAAATTTGACGGTATTTTAAATAGTTAGAGGAATTTGTTAATTAAATGATAATCCACGAGTGGGAGGTCCTAATAAAGCTTTTATGTATTGTTGTATAAAAATTATTTTATAAGAATATATAATTAGAATATTTTATTTAATTTGAATTCAAATCAAAATGTAGAGTTATTAGGTTGTAAATGAATTACACTTTAATTTAATATAATAATTATTTTTTTTAATAAAAGTAGTTTTTAGGATTTAATAGTAAATTTAAAAAAATTTTTAAATTGAAATATTAATTAAAATATGTACAAATTGCCCGTCATTTTCATAAATAAATAATTGAAAGAAGTCGTAACAAAGTAAATGTACAGGAATGTGTATTTAGATTAATTTAGTTAAGATAGATTAATTTTTAGAATTTAAGATAAATTTTATAGTTAATTATTATTTGGTGAATAGAGTTATTATTAGTAAATAAAATTATAAAAAATTATAATGGTTGATTAAATAAAATTAATTAATTATAAAGAGTTATAGTAGAAGGTATTGTAAAAGATAAAAATTTAAGTAAAAAGAAGTAAATTTAAGTTATTGTACCTTTTGTATCAGGGATTATTAAAATAAGGTTTTTAAATAGGGAAAATTTCTCGAAGTTGAAAGAGCGAATAAAGTATTATAGTTAATGTTACATAATTATTATTAATATTTTGTTAGTGAATATATTTTAGTAAATTTTAAGGATATCTAGTTTTTTATTATTAAATTTAATTTAATTTTGATTATTAATATTATTTTAGTAAAAATAAGTATATTAAAGATTAGGAGTAAAAATTATGGGATAAACTATAATTTTTTTTAAAATTTTAATTGTGAGAGAATTTAAAAATATTCATAATATTTGAGATTTTTAAGAAAAATTTAATAATTTATAAGTTATAAAATGATTTAATTAGTTATTAAAATGATTTTAGGATATGAATTTAATGGTGTAAATAAAGTATTTATTAAAATGAATGTTAATAAAATAATAATGATAATATTAGTAAAATAATAAATTTTAGAATGTAATTACAGGAAATATTAATTTTAGGAATTAGGCAAAAATGTAAATTCACCTGTTTAATAAAAACATGGTTTTTTGAATATAATTAAAGATTGTTTCTGCCCACTGAAGGTTTTAAATGGCTGCAGTATTTTGACTGTACAAAGGTAGCATAATCAATAGTTTTTTAAATGGAAACTAGAATGAAAGAAGTGATGAGATTTACGCTGTCTTAGATTGAATAGTTGAAATTATTAATTAAGTAAAAATACTTAGATGGATATATGGGACGAGAAGACCCTATAGAATTTTATATAAGTTTTAAGAATAGATTAGTATTATTTTATAAAATTTATATTTTATTGGGAGGATAGTTAAATTAATATAACTTTAATAAAGAGTAATGCCATTAATTTATGATTGTGATTGAGTGACTAGTAAGTTTAGTTAAAATTAATTACCTTAGGGATAACAGCGTAATATTTTTAGAAAGATCTTATTAATAAAAATGATTGCGACCTCGATGTTGAATTAAGATAAAAATTAAATGAAGAAGTTTAATATTTAAGTCTGTTCGACTTTTAAAATCTTACATGATTTGAGTTTAGATCGGCGTGAGCCAGATCGGTTTCTATCTATATTGAGTTTAAAATTATTTGTACGAAAGGACTTTAATTTTTAATAAAATTGAATAAGTAATAGAAATTATTTTGGCAGATTAGTGCATTAAATTTAGAATTTAATAAAAATATAAAAATTTTATATAGATAATAATTTTTAATTATTTATTTTATATGATTTTAAATTTTGTAAGGTTTTTAATAATTTTGTTGATTGTATTAGTAGGAGTAGCATTTTTAACGTTGTTGGAACGGAAAATTTTAGGGTATGTACAACTACGTAAAGGCCCTAATAAAGTAGGATTTATAGGTATTTTACAACCTTTTAGAGATGCTATTAAATTATTTAATAAAGAGGTATTTATTATTTATAATTCGAGATATTATTTATTTTACATTTGTCCTATTTTGTTATTTTTTTTTATAATATGTAATTGATTATTTGTACCGGTAATTACTAATATATATTTTATAAATTATTCTTTATTACTTGTTATTATTATTTTAACTATGATAGGGTATTTATTTATGTTAATAGGGTGATCTTCAAATTCAGTATATTCTATAATAGGGGCTGTACGAGCTTTAGCTCAAACTCTTTCTTACGAAGTAAGGTTTATTTTAATTATTTTAGTATTAATAATTTTAAGGGAAACGTATAGAATCGGGGATTTCATTAAATGACAGTTAGGAGTATGATATATAATTACTTTATTGCCTTTATTTATTGTTTTTTTTATTAGAATTTTAGCTGAGTTAAATCGAAGTCCTATAGATTTTATTGAAGGAGAGTCAGAATTAGTGTCAGGGTTTAATATTGAATATTTTAGAGGGGGGTTTGCTTTAATTTTTATGGCTGAATATGGAATAATTATTTTTTTTAGATATTTATTAACATTAATATTTATGGGGAGACAGAGAGTGACATTGATGTATTTTAGATTGAATATAATGGTTTTATTAATTATTTTTATACGGGGGATATTGCCCCGAATGCGATATGATGAATTAATATATTTATGTTGAAAGATTATTTTACCATTTATTTTAAGGTATAGAGTATTTATTTTAAGGGTTAAGTTTATATATATACTTATAGTTTAATTATGAAAAAATTAATAGAAAAGTAAAATTTCTTTAGTATGTTTTCAAAACATAATCTTATACAAGATCATTAATTTTATTTTAATAAAAAATCTCAGAGAGTGTTAATTGGGGTAAAAAGAATAAAATATAAAAAATATATAATAGATAAAATTTGTCTGATATAGATATAAGGAAGTTCAATGGGCTGTGCCCCAGCTCATGTAAGAAGAATGAAATTATTAATAAAAATATAATAAAAAATTTGAGTAGGTGGATAGAATGCTAATGTGTTTATGGTTGAATGTATAAGAGGTAGAAAATAAAGAATGATAATTGCTATAATAAGGGCAATCACTCCTCCTAGTTTATTGGGAATTGATCGTAGGATGGCGTAAGCAAATAAGAAGTATCATTCAGGTTGAATGTGAATAGGGGTAATTATGGGATTTGCTGGGATGAAATTATCTGGATCTCTAAAAATATAAGGATATTGGAGAATAATAATTATTAAAAATAAAAATATTATAATGAATCCTAAAAGATCTTTATAGGAGAAATAAATATGAAACGGAATTTTATTAAGGTTACTATTGGTTCCTAGAGGGTTGTTAGATCCTGTCGAATGAAGAAAATATAAGTGGATTAAGACTAATATTAAAATAATAAATGGGAGAATAAAATGAAGGGAAAAAAACCGATTAAGAGTAGCATTATTAATTGAAAATCCTCCTCAAATTCATATTACAATTATATTTCCCATGTAGGGAATTGTTGAGACGAGGTTAGTAATTACTGTTGCACCTCAAAATGATATTTGACCTCATGGAAGAACATACCCTAGAAAGGCAGTTGCTATAGAAATAAAAAAGATAGTAACTCCAATTAATCAGGTATGCGTTAGAGTGAATGATTTATAATATATACCTCGACCTATGTGAATGTATATACAGATAAAAAAAAAAGTAGCTCCATTAATGTGAACATTATGTATAAGTCATCCATTAGAGATGTTTTGTATAATGTGGATAATTCTTGAGAAGGCGTAATGGATGTTAGGACAATAATGTATAGAAAGGAAGAATCCTCTGATAATTTGAATTCTAAGGAATAATCCTAGTAAAGATCCAAAATTTCATCAGTATGAGATATTGATAGGAGTTGGGAGATTTAATAGTGTTGATTTTATAAGAGTTGAGATTTTATTCATAATTTTAAATTAATTTAATTTACGTAAGGTAGTAGATTTAAATGAACAAATTTTAATAATTGTAAATAAAGTTAAAAGAAGGTAGAAGATACAAATTATTGTAATATTTCTATAAGGATATGAATAAATATATGAGATATTATTAAATATGGCAGAGTTTAATATTGTTGAGGGAAGTACTTCATTATATTTATAAATTGGATAATTAAAATATTTTAGTCTAAAAAAAATAATAATGATGTTTAGAAAAAATCTAAAAATTAAAGGAATGTTTATAATAAGTTTAGTTTGATTATTTGAAATTAATCTAGTGAAGTAAAGAAATATAATTAATATTCCTCTAATTATAATGAGAAATAATATAATTGAATAAATATAGTTAAATGATTGGGAAGATATTATAAAACAAATAATTATACTATAAATTATAATTAAGATAAGGATAAAAATAGGATGAAGATAATCGACCATTAGTATATAAAGAATAAAAAGAATGATAATTATTATAGAAAAATTAAAATAATTAAATTTGAGCATAAAAAGGTAATTAAATTAGTAAGATTAATAATTTTAAATAGTTTCAATCATATATAGATATCTTTAATTTACAAAATTAATATTTTAATTAAATTATGAAACTAATTTAAGGGGCAAAGAAAAGAGTAGGTAATAAAAATCAAAGAATAGTTTATTAGAATATTAATTTTGGAGATTAAAGGTATAATTTTAATTATTTTTTTGAATTTAAATTGGAAAATTTTTAATTTAATAATTTTTTATGATATAATAATTTATATAATGATTTTTTTTGTTTCTTTTTTATTAATAGGATTTTTGTATAAATATATATTGATTTTATTATTATTGATTGAATTATTGGTATTAAATATTTCTTTAATGATTTTTTTAATTTATGGAATAATAAGGTTGGATTTTTTTATAATTTATTATTTGGTATTTAGTGTTTGTGAAGGAGTGCTTGGGTTAAGATTGTTAGTGATAATTGTTCGATATTATGGTAGAGAGCTTTATTATATATTTAATATGAGAAAGTTTTAATTATGATAAAATTTTTATTAATAATGATATTTATGAGAGTAATATTGGTAAAAACTCGTTTGATAATATTTTATTATAATTTGTGTTATTTAATAAGATTTATAATAATCTTTATGTATTTATATAAAGATATGAGAATGAATATAATTACTTTGGTATTTAGGTGTCATTATTATTCGATTTGGTTAGTTATTTTAAGTTTATGAATTTTAGGTCTTATAATAATATGTTTGGATAGATTTAGGGCTATGAAGATATTAATGTTTTTAATACTTTTGTATTCCTTAATTATATTTTTTTTATCTATAGATTTATTATTATTTTATCTAATGTTTGAAATTAGGTTGATTCCAACTTTTTTTTTAATTATTTATTGGGGAGGAAATTTAGAACGAGTAAATGCAGCTTATTATTTATTGTTATATATATTATTAATTTCTTTTCCATTATTGTTATATATTTTTAAAATATATATATATGGGATAACATTAAAGTTAAGATTAATATTATTAGTTATAAGAGAGTATGATTTTAATTTTTGAGGGTATGTCATTATTTATACTGCTTTTTTTATTAAGATACCTATATATATTGTTCATATTTGATTGCCTAAGGCGCATGTAGAAGCTCCTGTTTATGGGTCTATAATTTTAGCGGGGGTATTATTAAAGATAGGGAGATATGGTTTAATTCGTATTTTAGAAATTTTTATTAAAAGTAGATTTAAATATAATTATTTGATTTTTAGTGTAAGAATTATTGGAAGGATATTAATTAGAATAGTATGTTTAATTCAAGTTGATATAAAAAGATTGGTAGCTTATTCATCAGTAGTTCATATAAATTTAATATTGTGTGGATTAATAACTTTATTTAATTTAGGATTTTTAGGTAGGTATATTATAATAATTTCACATGGATTATGTTCTTCTGGGTTATTTTATATAGTTAATATATATTATACACGGTCAATAAGACGATTATTAGTTTTAAATAAGGGATTGATTAGGAAGTTATCAATTTTGATATTATGATGATTTTTATTATGTTCAGCTAATTTTTCATTTCCTTTTTCTTTAAATTTTATTAGAGAAATAATAATTTTAATATTAATTGTAAATTGGGATAGAATTATAATGATTTATCTTATATTAATTTGTTTTTTTAGAAGAGCTTATTCCTTATATTTATTTTCTTATGTAAGGCATGGGAGTAATAGATATGAAAGAAGATTTTATAATATTGGATTAATTAAAGAGTTTATAGTGTTAATTTTACATCTTTTTCCTTTAGTTATAGTATTATTAAATTTAATCATATTTATATAGTTAAATTTAAATAGTTTAATTTAAAACATTAATTTGTGGAATTAAAGATATATTAATATAAAAGTATTTTAAATTATAATTAATATTTTTGTTATATTTTTTTTTATATTGTGAAGAGATTTAATTTTATTGATTTTTAGAATAATAATGTATTTAAAAGATTATAGAATTATAATAGAATGAATGTTAATAAGAGTAAATTCGATAAATATTGAGGTTATTTTATTAGTTGATTGAATTTCTTTATTATTTATTAGGTTAGTTATTATAATTTCTAGAATAATTCTTTTATACAGATATAAATATATAATGGGAGATAAATTTATTAAACGATTTATTTTTTTAATTATGTTATTTGTTTTATCAATAGTGTTAATAATTATTAGGCCAAATATTATTAGAATTATATTTGGATGGGATGGGCTTGGGCTTGTATCTTATTGTTTAATTATTTTTTATCAAAATTATAGATCGTATAATTCAGGAATAGTGACTGTTTTATGTAATCGTGTAGGAGATGTTGGGTTATTGATAGCAATCAGATTAATAATAATTAGAGGAAGGTGAAATTTAATTTTTTGTAGGTATCAAAGTAAATTAGTTGTGGGCATAATGTTACTTGCAGCAATTACTAAAAGTGCACAGATTCCTTTTTCTACTTGGTTACCTATGGCTATAGCAGCTCCTACCCCTGTTTCAGCATTAGTTCATTCTTCAACTTTAGTTACAGCTGGGGTTTATTTAATAATTCGTTTTAATAATTTATTAATAAATAGGGGGTTAAATAGAGTTTTATTTTTTTTGGCGGTATTTACAATATTTATATCAGGACTTATGGCTAATTTAGAGGTAGATTTGAAAAAAATTATTGCATTATCTACTTTAAGACAATTAGGACTTATAATAATAATTTTAAGTGTAGGGTTAGAAATAATTGCTTTTTATCATTTATTAGTTCATGCTATTTTTAAATCAATATTATTTATGTGTGCTGGGGTTATTATTCATATGATAATAAATAATCAAGATATTCGATTGTTAGGTAATTTAAAAGAGATAATTCCTTTTATTATGATATGTTTTTTTATTGCAAATTTAGCCTTATGTGGGTTTCCTTTTATAGCGGGGTTTTATTCAAAGGATTTAATCATAGAGTTGGTTTATAGAATTAAATTAAATAGATATATTTTATTATTTATTTTAATTTCTTTAATATTTACTGTTTCATATTCTTTTCGATTATTTTATTATTTATTTTTTAGAAATTGTAAATTTTATAGGTATTTAGGTATTAAGGAAGATAAATTGATTAATATTTCTATAATAATCTTAGTTTTTTTAAGAGTTATTATTGGGGCAATATTAAATTGATTGTTTTTTTTTGATTATTATTTGATTTTTTTAAATTTTGATATTAAAATATTAACCTTATTAATATGTTTATTGGGGGGAGTGGGTGTTATATTATTTAGTGTAAGATTTTTATATAATAATTTATATATAAGATTTTATTTAAGTTCAATATGATTTTTAAATTATTTATATATATGAGTATATGCCCCTGTTATTAATATAGGAGGAAAAATTTATATTGTTGATAAAACTTGAGTTGAATTTAGGGGAAGAGGAATTTTATTTTATTTAATTAAATATATTAATAAAAATTTAATATTTAAAGTATATATGTTTATTTTTATCTTTAATTATTTTTTAGTAATAGTGTTATATTTATTATATTAGAAATTAAATAATAAATAAATAGTTTTGAATATTATTTTTATAATGAAAATATAATGTTTTTATTAAACTATATTTATTTTAAAATTAGTGGTATTTAAATAGCTTATTTGAAAAGCATAATATTGAAGATATTAAGAAAATTAAAGATAATTTTTAGATAAATATGTTGGTTAGAGAGAGGAGAGGGGGTAAAAATAATATGACAGGTATCATAAGATAATGAATTAGAAGTTCATTTTAATTATTTCAGAAATTAATTAGAATTTATATTAATTCAATAAAATTATTAACAATAATTTACCTCTATTTTGGTTTTAATTAAATTTTCTTAGTTTATAGATTTAAACAAAATTTTAAGTCGAAATTAAATGTAAATAATTTACTTTAAGAAAGAGGAAGAGAATAAGATATATATTTTGGGTTTATGATTTTTAATTGCAAATTAAATGTTATCAAGTTAACTAATATCCTTTAATTGAATTTATAGTCTTCAATCGATTGAATTTTCAGTATATTCTAAGTAAAGTCTTAGGATTAATAAAGAAAAAAAAGTGATTCTACAGATAATTAATGGTAAATTAAAGTTTAAGGATATGAGAATAACTAAGGGAATTAAAAGAGTAATTTCAATGTCAAAAATTAAAAAAATAAGTCTGATGAGAAAGAATTGGATACTAAAAGGAAGATGGTTAGGGGCAAGTGGATCAAATCCACATTCAAAGGGAGATGCTTTTTCTTGGTCTATGTAAGATTTTTTTGCAATGAGGATATTTATGGATATTATAAGAAAGGAAATAATTAAGGGTAAGAGTAAGATTAAAATAATAGAAATTATTTATATTAAATTTATTTTAAATATTTTAATTGGAAATTAAATGTAATTGATTATACTATATAAATATTAATAAATTAAAATCTTCATCAGTAAATTGAAATATATAAAAATAATCATACTACATCTACAAAATGTCAATATCAAGCTGCAGCTTCAAATCCAAAATGATGAATTGAAGAGAAATGAAGGGAGGATATTCGAATGTAGCAAAAAAATAAAAAAAGTGTACCAATAATTACATGAAGGCCATGAAATCCAGTTGCGATAAAAAATGTAGATCCATAAATAGAGTCTGCAATTGTAAAAGGGGCTTCAATATATTCAATTAATTGGAGGGAAGTAAAATAAATTCCTAGAATAATAGTTAATAATAATCTTTTTATTCTTTCTGTAAGGGTGTTGTTGAGTATAGCATGGTGGGACCAGGTGACTGTTAAGCCAGATGAAATAAGAATAATTGTATTCATTAAAGGGATGTCAAAGGGATTAAATGGTTTAATTCCTAAGGGAGGTCATAGTTGACCAATTTCTATAGAAGGAGCAAGTGATGAGTGAAAGTATGCTCAAAAAAAGGAGAAGAAAAATAAAATTTCTGATATAATAAATAAGATTATACCTAATCGTATGCCATTATATACATTAATTGTATGAATGCCTTGGAAAGTTGCTTCTCGAGTAACATCTCGTCATCATTGGTATATACAAATTAGAGTACAAGGAATAGTAAGAGTTAGTGAATAGGTTAAATTATGAAATCATCTAATTGTTCTAATTAAATTATTAAAGATTCTTAATGAGATGATAATAGGTCAAGGTCTTACAGTTACTAAATGAAATGGGTGATTATGTTTAGACATAAATTAAGAGTCTCTACTGTAAAGAGTAGATAAAATTGAAAATACATATGCTTGAATTATCGAAACTGCAATTTCTAAAATAAATAATAAAATTTGAGAAATAATTATAATGTTTATTAAAATAAAATCAGAGATTAGGGGTCCAGATGAGCCTAAGAGAGATAAAAGTAAATGACCTGCAATTATGTTTGCGGTTAGACGAATTGCTAGTGTAATCGGACGAATAATTAGTCTAATTGATTCAATAATAACTATAAAAGGTATTAATAAAGGGGGGGTACCTTGGGGGGTCAGGTGGGTTAAAAGTCTATTTAAGTAATTAAAAATTCTAAAAATTATTATTCCAAGTCATAAAGAAAGGGATAGGGACAAACAAAATCTTATATGTCTTGAGGCGGTAAAGATATAGGGGAATAATCCAAGAAAATTATTAAAAAAAATTATGATCATTAGAGCAATAAAAATAATAAGATTAGAGAAGGAGTAATTAATTAGAATCTTAAATTCATTAAAGATGTAATTAAGTAGAGAGGATCAAATTATTAAAAATCGTGATGGAATTAATCAATATTGAAAGGGTAGAAGAATTAATAAAAGAGTTATTCTAAGTCAGTTAGATGATAATATTATTGAAGTTGAGGGATCGAAAATTGAAAAAATATTTATTATCATAATCAGTTTCAGTAAGTGAGGGTAGGGGTAAAAGGCAGAGAAGGATTGATTTTTGAAGAATTAAAGAAATAAATAAAAATAATAATGATTAGGTAGATTCTTATAGTAAATCTGATTATTAGTGTCCAGAGTAAAGGTATCATTTGAGGAATAAAAGAATATTATTTACATAATAATTTTAAATTGACAATTTAATGTTATTTTAACTAATTCTTTTAATCATTAAAAATAGGTAAAATTACTATTATTATTTGATTTAAAAAATCAATACTTTTTTCAGTCATTTAATGATATATAAAAAATAAAAGATTAAATTTATGAGTTATTATTAGTAAAAATTAATCAATTTTTAAAATTTGAGAAGTTAGTTGATTCAACTACAATAGGTATAAATCTATGATTAGTTCCACAAATTTCTGAACATTGGCCAAAAAATAATCCTGGTCGATTTATTAATAATATAGTTTGATTTAATCGACCAGGTGTTGAATCTATTTTAATACCAAGAGCAGGTACAGTTCAAGCGTGGATTACATCTATTGAAGTTGTAAGAATTCGGATAGGAAAATTAAATGGAAGAATGCATCGATTATCTACGTCTAAAAGACGAAATTCGTTTAATTTTAACTGATCGGACGGAATTATAAAGGAATCGAATTCAATATTTAAAAAATCTGAATATTCATAGGTTCAATATCATTGATGTCCAATAGTTTTGATTGAAAGTTTATTATTATGAATTTCATCCGTAAGGTAAAGAATTTTTAAGGAGGGGATTGCAATAAAAATTAAAATAAACATAGGAATAATTGTTCAGATTAGTTCGATAGTATGTCCTTGAAGAAGGTACCGATTAATTATTTTATTATTAAGTATTATTAATATAATAAAAGAAATAAGTATAGTAATAAAAATTAAAATAATTATGGTAAAATCGTGAAAGAAAATTATTATATCATATGTGGGTGAGTTAGAGTCTTGGAGGGCAATAAGTCAAGTATTAATTTTTAATAAAAGTTTGAGACTCTTTATATATGGAGTTTAAATCCATTGCACTAATCTGCCATATTAAATTATGTAATTATAATAATATTAATTAGATTGCAGGAGTTTCATTATATCTGTGATTTAGTGGGGGGTAAGAGTTTTGTCATTCTAAAGAGGCATTCAAGAAAAATATATTAATGATTTTTTTTTTTTCAGATAAAGCTTCTCAAATAATATAAATTAGTAAAGTTAATCTTAATATAGAAATTATAGATCCAATTGAAGAGATAATGTTTCATGCTAAAAAAGTATCTGGGTAGTCAGAATATCGACGAGGTATGCCTCTTAGACCTAAGAAGTGTTGGGGGAAAAAAGTTATATTAACACCAATAAATATAGAAAAAAATTGAATGTTAAGGTAAAAATCATTAAGGGTAAATCCTGTGATTAGGGGGAATCAATGGATAAATCCTGCAATAATAGCAAATACAGCTCCTATAGAAAGTACATAATGAAAATGAGCTACTACATAGTAAGTATCATGAAGAATAATGTCAATAGAGGAATTTGAGAGTATAATTCCAGTAAGGCCTCCTCTTGTGAATAGAAAAATAAAACCTATAGCTCATCATAAAGAAGGATTATAATTTATTTTTATTCCATGTAAGGTAGATACTCATCTAAAAATTTTAATTCCTGTAGGAATAGCAATAATTATAGTAGCAGAAGTGAAATAAGCACGAGTATCTACGTCTAGCCCAATAGTAAATATATGATGGGCTCAAACAATAAATCCTAAGAATCCAATTGCAATTATGGCGTAAATTATCCCTAGGGATCCGAAAGTTTCTTTTTTTCCTCTTTCTCTCATGATAATATGAGAAATTAGGCCAAATCCAGGAAGGATTAGAATGTAAACTTCAGGATGTCCAAAAAATCAAAATAAGTGTTGGTAGAGAATTGGGTCTCCACCTCCAGCTGGGTCAAAGAAAGAAGTATTTAAGTTTCGATCAGTTAAAAGTATAGTAATTGCTCCTGCTAAAACAGGAAGAGAAAGAAGCAATAGAATAGCAGTGATTATAATAGATCAAACTAGTAAGGGGATTTTATCTATAGTAAAATTTTTGTGATGTATATTAATGATTGTAGAGATAAAGTTGATAGCTCCGAGAATAGAAGATATTCCTGCAATGTGAAGAGAGAAAATTGATAGATCAATTGAAGCTCCTCTATGAAAAATATTTGATGCTAATGGAGGGTAAACAGTTCATCCAGTTCCTGCTCCTGAGTTAATAAAACTACCTAATAGAAGGAGAGTAATAGAAGGGGGGAGTAGTCAGAATCTTATATTATTTATACGCGGGTATGCTATATCAGGGGATCCCAGTATTAATGGGACTAAAAAATTTCCAAATCCTCCAATTATGAAAGGCATAACTATAAAAAAAATTATAATGAAAGCGTGTCTTGTAACTAATGAATTATAAATTTGGTCATTATTGATAATAGATCTACAGGTTCCTAGTTCTAATCGAATAATTATACTTATAGAAGATCCAATTATTCCTGCTCAAATTGCAAAAATAAAATATAGTATTCCGATATCTTTATGATTAGTTGAGTAAAGTCATTTATTCAT